GAAAAAATAGAGGACCCCACCCCCCCTATTGACAGTAATATATGTTGTATATGTAAATCCTAGATGTGAAAAGAGGCAGAATTCATCTAGAAAAGGGAACAGATATGGTATATAAATAAGAAGAATAGGTGCACAACACAAATAAAAACAAAAATAAAAAAGACAATAGAAAGAATTGAAAATTTACTCATTCACTGAGTAAAGGATTGAATTGGATTCGATTGGGTGGCACCAACTCAATCGAATGCTAACGCCCATTTATTTCTTATGGAATTAACCGATCAACTTGCTATCGGATATTCATTTTCGATTCAGTACTTTTCAAAAAGGAATTTCAACATATTGATTATGATTTAGAATTATGAGAAGCAATCCCACTACTTCTGATCCTGTGGTTTCTACACTTGAAGAACAAAACCTAGGGCGTATCGCTCAAATTATTGGCCCAGTACTGGATGTCATTTTTCCACCGGGCAAAATGCCTAATATTTATAATGCTTTGGTAATTAAGGGTCGAGATACTGTTGGTCAGCAAATTAATGTAACTTGTGAAGTACAACAATTATTAGGAAATAATCGAGTGAGAGCTGTAGCTATGAGTGCTACAGATGGTCTGATGAGAGGAATGAAAGTGATTAACACGGAAGCTCCTCTAAGTGTTCCAGTCGGGGGAGCTACTCTCGGACGAATTTTCAACGTTCTTGGAGAGCCCGTTGATAATTTAGGTTCTGTCGATACTCGCACAACATCTCCTATTCATAGGTCTGCACCCGCCTTCATACAGTTAGATACGAAATTATCAATCTTTGAAACAGGGATTAAAGTGGTGGATCTTTTAGCCCCCTATCGCCGTGGAGGAAAAATAGGACTATTTGGGGGAGCTGGAGTGGGTAAAACAGTACTAATCATGGAATTGATCAACAACATTGCCAAAGCTCACGGAGGCGTATCCGTATTTGGCGGAGTAGGTGAACGTACTCGTGAAGGAAATGATCTCTACATGGAAATGAAAGAATCCGGGGTGATTAATGAAAAAAATATTGCAGAATCCAAAGTGGCTCTAGTCTATGGTCAAATGAATGAACCGCCAGGAGCTCGTATGAGAGTTGGCTTGACTGCCCTAACCATGGCGGAATATTTCCGGGATGTTAATGAGCAAGACGTACTTTTATTCATCGACAATATATTTCGTTTCGTTCAAGCAGGGTCCGAAGTCTCTGCCTTATTAGGCAGAATGCCTTCTGCAGTGGGTTATCAACCTACCCTTGGTACGGAAATGGGTTCTTTGCAAGAAAGAATTACTTCTACCAAAGAAGGATCAATAACATCGATCCAAGCAGTTTATGTACCTGCGGATGATTTGACCGACCCTGCTCCTGCCACGACATTTGCACATTTAGATGCTACTACAGTATTATCAAGGGGATTAGCTGCCAAAGGTATTTATCCAGCAGTAGATCCCTTGGATTCAACATCAACTATGTTACAACCTCGGATCGTTGGCGAGGAACATTATGAAACTGCGCAAAGGGTTAAGCAAACTTCACAACGTTATAAAGAACTTCAGGACATTATAGCTATCCTTGGGTTGGACGAATTATCCGAAGAAGATCGTTTAACTGTAGCAAGAGCACGAAAGATTGAGCGTTTCTTATCACAACCCTTCTTTGTGGCAGAAGTCTTTACTGGTTCTCCAGGGAAATATGTTGGTCTCGCAGAAACAATTCGGGGGTTTCAATTCATCCTTTCCGGAGAATTAGACGGTCTTCCCGAGCAGGCCTTTTATTTGGTGGGTAACATCGATGAAGCTACCGCGAAAGCTATGAACTTAGAAGAGGAGAGCAAATTGAAGAAATGACCTTAAATCTTTGTGTACTGACTCCTAATCGAATGATTTTGGATTCCGAAGTGAAAGAGATTATTTTATCTACTAATAGTGGACAAATTGGCGTATTACCAAACCATGCCCCCATTGCCACGGCTGTAGATATAGGTCTTTTGAGAATACGACTAAACGATCGATGGTTAACGGTGGCTCTTATGGGCGGTTTCGCTAGAATAAGTAATAATGAGATCACCATTTTAGGAAATAGTGCGGAAATTAGTACTGACATTGATCCACAAGAAGCTCAACAAACTCTTGAAATAGCTGAAGCTAACTTGAGTAGAGCTGAGGGTAAGAGACAAGCAATTGAGTCAAATCTAGCTCTCAGACGAGCTAGGACACGAGTAGAAGCTGTCAAAGTGATTTCCTATTAGTAGTCAAAATCAAAAGACACTTCCTATTAGTAGTCAAAATCAAAAGACACTACACACTACATTTTGATTCCACAATTTGAACACAATGAAGTCTAATCTGATTAATCTGATGATAGAACGAAAAAAGAGGATGGGTAGAAAAACTTATTAGATACCATGGAATCCGGTACCTAATAAGTTCTACCTACTATTGGATTTGAACCAATGACTCCCGCCGTATGAAAGCAATACTCTAACCACTGGGTTAAGTAGGCCTTTTATCACCACAAAAAGGGTCTCCATCACTTCACTTCGATGGATTATAGGTAAAATATGCTTTCTAAGCAATATAAATCGTTTACCAGTAAACGTAAACGGATCTTAGAGTTATCATGTGGGATTATGGGATACCCTTCTTGACAATAAATTGTCTCTATGTTAAAATAGTTATGACAAGGGCTATAGCTCAGTTAGGTAGAGCACCTCGTTTACACGTGCGCCAATGCTTTTCAAGGGAACCTATTATGCAATGACCATAATTGATCTTTTTGATAAGTCGATGTCTTACTCCGTAGATTCGAGAGAACAAGAGAAAAATAGCCTGACAAATATTTGGTTTGATCCGATTAAGGTGCGAATTCCGATGCCAAATCAAATAGAACCTGCCATTGTAAGGTAAATGCCCAGTCCATTCAATGCCAGGCATAATGAGTATAAGGATCTCAAAAGAACCTCTTTTCGTCCTATGAGCTTTGAGGTGTATGAAGTCTCATATTGGACTCTTGCAGCGGAGCGATAGAGACTGCATTTCACTTAGGTTGATCTAGGCCGAAGGCAGACCTAAATCAAGGTAACCCTTCTTTGAAACACTTTGGTATTGCTCCTATATCAGGATAGAAATAATGAATCAGAGCACATGGAGCCATCTCATTATCTTCTTATCTTTCTGTCAAGAAAAATATGGTGAACTAACTGATCTTTACATCAGTTGATGAAAGAGCCCAATGCAACAAAATGCATGTTGGGTCTTTGAAACAGTTCAAATCATTTTGATAATAAGAAGTTGAATCTGTCTTACCGAGAAGGTCTACGGTTCGAGTCCGTATAGCCCTAATAAATTCCTTTTTTGTTTTGTATAGAAATTTTAGTAGTAGTAGTAACAAGAAAAGAAACACAATAATTCATTCCAACGGACCCAATTAGTATTTGTAAAATCTCGAAATACCCATCTCTCTTCATCCACTTTATCCCTAAATCCATCAATGTTCTTTCTTCTATATTCTAAGAGTGGAGTGGGTTTGGGAAACGAACAGCCTGGTTGGATAGAATCGCCAGGTGGAAACAGCTCCGGAGTCAATAAAATCATGACAGAATCCTGTCTGAAGACTTCAACCTGACCCAAGGAAATCCAATCCTAAGTCGCATGGATCTAGACCTATTCTTTTCTTGATCTTGAGTCTTTGTCAAAGCCCTCTGATTAATCACTTTTTGGTGGAACAACAAACCTAAGAGATTCTCTCTTTTTGTTTAAAGGATCGAAATACCCATCTCTCTTCATCCACTTTATCCCTAAATCCATCAATGTTCTTTCTTCTATATTCTAAGAGTGGAGTGGGTTTGGGAATTTTGTCTGTCGAGTTGTTCGATAATGTTTGATTCTTTCTATTAGAAGTATCTTATGTTATGTCGATCGTTCATGATTCTGTCGAATCTTATGTTATGTCGATCGTTCATGATTCTGTCGAATCTACCGCTTTGTGCTATCTTTCATTGTGTAGGTTTGCTATAAAAAGAGAACAAAACTTTTTCTTGTAGCGAAGCCTAACCCATGGGTTGGTCTTACGAAGTTTTATTGCCGTAACAAAACAAAAAAGCATTTTTGTTCATTCCAAAACGCGATTTTAGTACTATATTCATCTTTCATATCATAGAAATAATAGACTCTCTTTCTTATTTCTCTTAGTTATGTTTCTTTCAATTTCTATTTTTTTTCTTATTATTAATTGAATTGTGAATTGAATTTGTAATTTCTTTATTGAATATTGAATTCTTAATGATTGAATTTCTTTCATTTATTCTTTATTCTTTACTTTCGCTTTCTATCTCTAATAAGATCAATATGAAATAGAAAGAAAATCAGTCTTTACTTTCTTAAAATTTATAAGATAATAAGTAAAAACTAAGTATAAGAATACTTAGTCTAAGAATAAGTCTAATAAATAGAAAAGAAAAAGAACTAAGTATAAGAGAATCATGTTTGTGTAAAAACATGCTATGTCTACACATATAGAAAGAAAATTGAAAGAAGAAAAGAAAAAAAAAAGTGGGATGACATTAGATGAATCTTGAAACAAGGCATGTCCTGCAGCAAACAAACTCTCAACTATGCGGCTTGATTTGATTAAAAGAAATTCTTTTCTTGTTTCATCTAAGAAGTTCTAGATGATTTGAAAATTCCAAATTAAATGGAATAATTCAGCCTATTCCACATTCAGAGGAGTACTTTTATGTTTCTGCTTCACGAATATGATATTTTCTGGGCATTCCTAATAATATCAAGCGTTATTCCTATATTGGCTTTTGTCATTTCTGGAATTTTAGCCCCGATTAGGGAAGGGCCAGAAAAGCTTTCTAGTTATGAATCAGGTATAGAACCTATGGGGGATGCTTGGGTACAATTCCGAATTCGCTATTACATGTTTGCTCTAGTTTTTGTTGTTTTTGATGTTGAAACGGTCTTTCTTTATCCATGGGCAATGAGT